AACGCGCTACCAAGCTGCGCTACATCCCTTTACAATTGGTCTACAGTGTCATTCTAGAGAATCTCTGTAATGTTTTCCATATCCGTATTTCCTCTATTGAAATAGATAATTTATCTTGCCATTTCTTTTTTTGGTCTCCTATAACACATAGAAATAGAATATACATATATTTTATAAATAGAAAAAAACAAGTTTATCTACACATGCAATATTCAACTAGTCATAAATAAAACTAGAAAGAAATAGTTGGCTGAAATACTCAGTTCAGGCAGAGGGGAAGCATATCTTTGTTTTCTGTTTTAGGAAAGTCAAAATATTATTTACCAAATTTTTGTAAATTACAATTTGAATTGTGAATTTTTCATATAAAGACAAGTGTACAGATACATCCGATCATATATGTATTATAATATAGAATTCCGAGGGAGGATTTGAAATGCGAGATCTAAAAACATATCTCTCCGCCGCGCCGGTACTAAGTACTATATGGTTCGGGGCTTTAGCAGGTCTATTGATAGAGATTAATCGTTTTTTTCCGGATGCGTTAATATTCCCCTTTTTTTCATTCTAGTTTTTGATATGGGAAGGGATGAAGAAGATTAGAGATACAATCACAGTCAAATATCTGTGACTAATCCCTCTCCCCCTTTCTTTATTAAGGAGATAGAAGAGAATAGGAACGGGTGGTAAGAGTCATAGAAAAAAAGAAGAAAGAAAATAAGGGAGCTCGACCCAAGAGAACTCGTCTTCAGGTTACCCTTTTCTTAATAATAGAGTGGAAGCGTAAATGTTCTTTGCTTAGGGAAGAGTCTTGGACAGGATATTGAAACGAAATGCTGAACTGCAAGTCTAAATAGAAATAGAGAAAGTTAGAAATCCTTGTATTACGTAATAGTTCATATTATTTGATTATCTTGATTGCAACGAAATCTTTCAGAATCCGATTTCGAGGTAGCAACTTCTTTTTTTTCGTTCCTTTTCTTTGTTTTGGATCGAAAATAGAAAGGAGTTGGGTGAATCAAAAAACCACAAGGAAGTTTATGGCTAAGGGTAAAGATAAGAGAGGAAGGGTTACTTTGGAATGTACCGATTGTGTTCAAAATCGTGTTAATAATAAAAAAAAGAAATCCCCGGGCATTTACAGATATCTTACTCAAAAGAATCCAAAAAATACGCCCAGTACATTGGAATTGAGAAAATTCTGTCCCTATTGTCACAAACATACGATTCACAGGGAGATAAAGGAGTAGATCGAACCCAAGATTCTCGTGTCATCTTTCAAAGGAACATAAAAACGACATTCACATTAATTAGAATTATGTACCTTAAAGATACATAATATATAGAATATGATGATTATGCTATAATATTCTAATCTATTCTATAGAAAGCCCCCCCTTTTGAATTCTAAAAAGAACTTGAGAAATAAATCATTTTTGATCCGATCGAAACGTTCGGGATAAGGAATAAAGAAATCATGGCTAAACCCAAGCAACCTGTTTCGAAAAAAAAGCCACTTGTTACCGAGCCACCTGTTTCGAAAAAAAAGCCACTTGTTACCGAGCAACCTGTTTCGAAAAAAAAGCCACTTGTTACCGAGCCACCTGTTTCGAAAAAAAAGCCACTTGTTACCGAGCCACCTGTTTCGAAAAAAAAGCCACTTGTTACCGAGCCACCTGTTTCGAAAAAAAAGCCACCTGTTTCGAAAAAAAAGCCACTTGTTACCGAGCCACCTGTTTCGAAAAAAAAGCGACCTGTTTCGAAAAAAAAGCGATCTGTTCGGCAGCGTTCGTCCCCGATCCAACCAGGGGAAATTGATTACAGAAACATTAGTTTAATTGGTCGATTTATTAGTCAACAAGGAAAGATCTTATCTAGACGGGTGAATAGATTGACCTTAAAACAACAACGATGTCTTACTCTTGCTATAAAACAAGCTCGTATTTTATCTTCGTTACCTTTTCATGCTAGTGATAAACTATTCGAAATAAAAAGAAGGGAGTCGGCCGCCAGAAAAAAGAGAACAAAGGGCTTTAGAAAAAGAAAAAAAAAATAGGCTTATTCTTCTATTGAATAAAAAATGAAATCCGAATTTGATTTCTGTGGCGTAAGAAAAAAAAGAATCGGGGAAGAGGCCTTTTTTTTTTTATTCAGTGCGTTCGCCCATTTTGACGAATTTATCATATTCTCCTATTTTCTCATCCTAATTGATTTCTACTCTACCTTCCCGGAGTTCATCCTCCAGAGAACTCAATTAATTAATGAAATTAAAAGAGTTCGGTGGATTCATCCCAATCTCCTTATTTTAGAATCGCACTGGAAATTATGGAAAGACAATTCCTATTTGAGATAGCTATTTGTGCAAGCATTTTACGATTAAGAAGCAACTGTTCCTTGTGCATATTAGTTATTAATTGACTATAACTATAAGATACTACATTTTGGCGAATTACTCCATTTATTCGAGTGATCCACAAACGACGAAAATCCCTCTTTTTCTTATCTCTATCACGATGAGCCGAAGCCAAAGCTCTTATTGTCTGTTGAGCAATAAGTCGAGTAAGCCTTGAATGAGCTCCTCGAGCGCCTGATGCAAATAAACGTGTTTTTGCTCTACGTCTCCGAGCTATAGAGCCTCGCTTAATTCTGGTCATTAAATGAAATAAATGAAATTTCGACGAATAACTAATGGTAATGGATTTTTTTTCAGTTATTCTTTTCCCTTTCCTAGTTTTTTAATAACAAAACGCTTTTTTCCTATGTATAAAATCAAAATTCCAATGGCTTTTGCTACGATAACCTTCCCGACCACGATTTTTTCTAGGTATTGCACCTTGAGATCAAAAAGGATATTGATACTAAGTCCCAATAAGACCTAGTAATAAAAAAGAGTAAATAGAAAGAAGTCAATAATGAAATAGTGGGTTCCATCGTTTCTATGGTTTTTTCTTATTGTTAAACGGTTAGGTCTCCTCTATACACCGGAGCCCCCTTTTTCTTTTATTGGTAACTTGTACAGTTCACACTCTTCGGCTCTACCTATCTATTATTCAGAAATAGATCTTTCACAACGAGATCTACCTATACAGTAACGGTATTTAATTATAAAGATTTGCTGGATAGCTGACCATCTTAGTCCGTTCTTGAAAGAATAGAGGTATACTTTTTCGGCTTTTTAAATGAAATAGGATTTCCCCGCTTAATGGGATAAGCATTTGCTACCAATGGGGAATTCTTTCTCATCTTAAATTCAAAATGAAGGTGATTGGATTTGAACCAATGAAAACCATAAATTTCAGACCCAGTAGAAGAATATGATAGGATCCTTTTTGTTAGATAGTAAATGGAGTTCATTCTCTTTTATTCTCCGGTACTGATCGTTGATACTGGAAAATGATTTTCCGAGTCCATGATCTGAACGAGTCACACATACACCTTAGTACATCTTCCTCGGCGCTGAGGGCATCCCCTAAGAGCAGGGGTTTTCTTTTTTTTTCTGACTGGCTGTCTTGAGTTTCTAATAAGTTGGTTACTAGTTGGCATGCTAAACCGTATACCTAATGGACTGGTTTAGATCCATCCTAACCGGAAGCTTCTTCTCTCTTAATCTAGAGAATAGAAGAAGAAGCTTCCGGTAAAAGTTTGTCCAAACTTTTTATTTTTTTCTGTCAAATAATAGGCGATCTTCAATTACCTGGGGTGTATCAAGAGGTCCCGTCTTTTTTTTTATTCTTCATCTTCGTCTTCGCAAATATATACCCCATCAATAATTCCATAATTTATTGCTTCTTCTGCTGACATAAAAGTATCCCTTTCCAGGTCTACAGCTATAACCCAATGAGGTTTGTTTGTTCTCTGGACATAAATTTGTGCGACGCATTCGCGCAAATGTAAGAGTGTATCCCCTTCGAAACCAAGTTCCGAACTCCGGTCGTCAAAATCAACCATACGAGGTTGATGGATCATTACCCTGATGATACATATAATCAGGTCTTCTTTCATCTCCCACGATAAGGCCGAGAATAGAAGATAAAGAATAAGAAAAAAGAATTGAACAACCGTACAGGCATCTTTTGCACATTGCATACGGCTTTACAATGGAATTTGTTTTGAATTCCCCTCGACGAACGGGAAAATAGGGGCCTATCAGACCCAGATCGTTAAATGATCCACTTACCACCCTTCCTTTCGAAGAAGTTCAAAAATACTATGATGGCTCCGCTGCTTTATATATATATTTCGTCTGTGATTCAACAATCCCAAAGTTTTTTGACTCTTTTATGATAGAAAGATTTTGAAGATAAGAGCTTTCTGGTGTGAAAACAAAAAGGTTTGGTACGCTTAAAAGGGTCCGCGATAGATAAGAGATAAGATTAATTTGGGGATGCCCCGTATTTCATACTACTCTTTCGATACATAATCTAATGTTTTGAAAAAAAAAAAAAAGGTTTTCTCGTATCGAATTCAAAGTGCCATGCTATTATTACTTAATATTCATATTTCATATGGCGAAGGCATAGTCTTCTTTTTTCTTTGAAATAAAAAACGAAATTCATTGGCGCCAAGCGTTAGGGAATGCGCAACGTTCTTTAACGGTTCCTCCGATCAGGATAACGGATGCCATCGAGGCGGCTATTCCCAGGCATACTGTCTTTACGTCTGGTGGCACAAAGTTAATAGTATCATAAACAGCTAGTCCGGGAAATACCAATCCGCCAATAGAGTTTATATACAAGGTTTGATCCCAGTAAGGATCTTCTATACTGAGATAGATCATAAGACCCACGATGGTATTTGCAATCTCCTCTTCCAAGTCTTGGCCTAAAAAAAGGAGTCTTTGCCGATAAAGTCGGTTAATTAGGATAAAATTTTATCCTTTAGGGGCCGTACATGCATCTTTTGATGCATACGGTTCACCAAACGGTTCAACAAAAACCGTGAAAAAAAGAATCAATGTGTAGATTCCAGCCCTCTTTTAAACTTATCAAACTCATTTCTCATTGATATACTCTTTTATCGCGATCCAATCCAAATCACGATATTTTTTTCTTGTTCCTGAACAGGCCGGGCTTCGTCAATTCTTTTAGGTTTCTGCTCTGCTTCGAGTCAAGATCTGCCCGATTTCTATTTGCACATATAGTACAAATGCTACCAATACCGCCTCTTTTTGCTACAAATTCCTTTTTTTTGAATTCATTTCATGTCTTCCGTAAAATATTTGGCATGTTTGTCATATTACTCGATTGATTGGCATTTTGTGATCATTCCTTTTTCTATTTATTCATAGATTTTCATTTTAAAAAGGAATAAATAGAAAGATATATTTCTATTTTACTTACTTAGGATACAAGTAGAAATCCTAGATAGCTAGAGTATGGAAGTACGGATTGGGGCTTTTTCTAAACGGAGCCTGGATACTTCATTTTAGTGGTTCAACCAAGCCAACCATAAATTCTTCTAATTTAGAATATTCATCCGGATACCCCCCAAAAATGGATCTAATTGCACTTCACGCTTCCTGTTTTTGAAAATTCAAAAATTTGTTTTGGGCGAATGGGAGGATATCTCGATCGGGGGAGAAAATGGGGAAATCCCATACGACCCAATATATCTGACAAGTCGCACTATAAGTCAACCCAAGTAGCCTTTTCCTCCATGCTATCAATTTCTTCAACTGCGGAATCGGGCTCGGGTTCGGGATTGGGATTTAGAAAAGGTACTTTTGGAACACCAACTGGCATTGAAATGAAATGGACTTAATTCTTTACTTAAAAACTCTAATGTACTTTGATGTGGAAGCGCAACCGTGTGGTGTCACGTCTTTCTTTACTTCTATTAATAATGAAGACTACAGGCTCTTATCCTATATTTATTTATTTATCCACAGATCTTTCTGATTCAAAAGATCATTAGAGAATGAATAAAGGACCATTTGTACGAAAATGTAGGCTTTTTAAATGAGGAACAAATAGGGAATCATTCTCCTCATAGACAAAAAAGAACCAAAACCCATTGCGTCTTGATCCTTATCGGGTCTAAAATAGACCTGCTTCTCTTTGTTCCTACGAACAAAACTATTCCGTTTCTATTAAAAGAAGAGAACAAAGATGCATGAATCTTTAACCTTTCTCCGAAAAAATTTGCGGTAAAAGAGGCCCCTCTTTTTACCTCTTTTTCCAATGCAATAAAGTTATTTATTGTTTCTTTTCTATTGATATAAGGGGTATTTCCATGGGTTTGCCTTGGTATCGTGTTCATACCGTTGTATTGAATGATCCCGGCCGTTTGCTTTCTGTCCATATAATGCATACAGCGCTGGTTGCTGGTTGGGCCGGCTCGATGGCTTTATATGAATTGGCAGTTTTTGACCCCTCTGACCCTGTTCTTGATCCAATGTGGAGACAAGGTATGTTTGTTATACCTTTCATGACTCGTTTAGGAATAACCAATTCATGGGGTGGATGGAGTATCACAGGAGGGACTATTACGGATTCGGGTATTTGGAGTTACGAAGGTGTGGCCGGTGCACATATTGTGTTATCTGGCTTGTGCTTTTTGGCAGCTATCTGGCATTGGGTATATTGGGATCTAGAAATCTTTTCTGATGAACGTACGGGAAAACCCTCTTTGGATTTGCCCAAGATCTTTGGAATTCATTTATTTCTATCAGGGGTGGCTTGCTTTGGTTTCGGTGCATTTCATGTAACAGGATTGTATGGTCCTGGGATATGGGTGTCCGATCCTTACGGATTAACCGGAAGGGTACAAGCCGTAAATCCAGCGTGGGGTGTCGGTGGTTTTGATCCCTTTGTTCCGGGAGGAATAGCTTCTCATCATATTGCAGCGGGGACATTGGGCATATTGGCGGGCCTATTCCATCTTAGTGTCCGTCCGCCCCAGCGGTTATACAAAGGATTACGTATGGGCAATATTGAAACCGTCCTTTCCAGTAGTATTGCTGCTGTCTTTTTTGCAGCTTTTGTTGTTGCTGGAACTATGTGGTATGGTTCAGCAACTACCCCAATCGAATTGTTTGGCCCCACGCGTTATCAATGGGATCAGGGATATTTTCAGCAAGAAATCTATCGAAGAGTTGGTGCTGGACTGGCCGAAAATCAAAGTTTATCAGAAGCTTGGTCTAAAATTCCTGAAAAATTAGCCTTTTATGATTATATTGGTAATAATCCGGCAAAGGGGGGATTATTCAGAGCGGGCTCAATGGACAATGGGGATGGGATAGCTGTTGGATGGTTAGGACACCCTGTCTTTAGAGATAAAGAAGGGTGTGAACTTTTTGTACGTCGTATGCCTACTTTTTTTGAAACATTTCCGGTAGTTTTGGTCGACGGAGACGGAATCGTTAGGGCTGATGTTCCTTTTAGAAGGGCAGAATCCAAGTATAGTGTCGAACAAGTAGGTGTAACTGTTGAGTTCTATGGCGGCGAACTAAATGGAGTCAGTTATAGTGATCCTGCTACTGTGAAAAAATATGCTAGACGCGCTCAATTAGGTGAAATTTTTGAGTTAGATCGTGCTGCGTTAAAATCCGATGGTGTTTTTCGTAGCAGCCCAAGGGGTTGGTTTACTTTTGGGCATGCTTCATTTGCTCTTCTTTTCTTCTTCGGACACATTTGGCATGGTGCTAGAACTTTGTTCAGAGACGTTTTTGCTGGTATTGATCCGGATTTGGATGCGCAAGTGGAATTTGGGGCATTCCAAAAACTGGGGGATCCAACCACAAAAAGACAAGCAGTCTGATACAACACATTTCCATTCGTTTTTAACTCTCTTTTTTTCTTTTTATGATTTGTTCCATAGTTAGGAGAGTCTTAGAGAAATATATATTAGCAAAGTAGTAGATAATTTTGGATTTGAATCGCTGCCCTTTCTGGGTCGAGACTCTTTACTTTATCCGGGATAGGATCCCAAATAAACAGGTAGGGAAGCTCTAATTCTAATTGTAAACCACGAGCGAATTTATGGAAGCATTGGTTTATACATTCCTCTTAGTCTCGACTCTAGGGATCCTTTTTTTCTCGATCTTTTTTCGAGAACCGCCTAAAGTTCCCACTCAAAAATGAATTTTTCATTATTGTAAAATTTAAGTAACGAGCCTCCTAATACATTAGGAGGCTCGTTACTTAAACTAGTCCCCGTGTTCCTCGAATGGATCTCTTAATTGTTGAGAGGGTTGCCCAAAAGCAGTATATAAGGCATATCCCGTAAAACTTACAAGTAACCCAGATATAGAGATAGCGACTAGGGTTGCTGTTTCCATTATTATAGAATTTCAAGATCATACTGGATCTGTGATAAGATCATTTGTTTTATTTACAACGGAATGGTATACAAAGTCAACAGATCTCAATGAATCAAAAATGAGGATATATGGCTACACAAACCGTTGAGGATAGTTCTCGATCCGGTCCAAGAAGAACTAATGTAGGGAGTTTATTGAAACCATTAAATTCGGAATATGGTAAAGTAGCTCCTGGATGGGGAACTACTCCTTTGATGGGTGTCGCAATGGCTCTATTTGCGGTCTTCCTATCCATTATTTTGGAGATTTATAATTCCTCTGTTTTACTGGATGGAATTTCAATGAATTAGATTTCTTAAAAATAATAAATAAAGTCCTTGTTTTTCAATACAAAGTGAAGTATGTAGGTTTAGAATTTTTATCCCAGTCTATTGTGGCAGTTCGATCGCGGAATTTCTTTCTGTATTCCCGTAATTATGAGTGTGTGACTTGTTAGAATGGATCCTATTAATAGTACAGAGAACGGGTCTGTCATCTTGGGATAGGTGCTTTTTTACCTCGTCGGATATTCAGTCGAGTATCCGGAGCACGGAATAGATGAAGATCACAAAGTATTAGAACTATGATTCATACTTAGTATTCAGACCTCGCAGCCGGACTCAAAAGGATTTTCCAAAAGAATGAGAAGTTAGAAATTGAAAGATTTGGCCTCTTTCAAATTCCCGTTTGCGCTTATTTTGATCCAAGGGCAAAGGTAGAGCATAAAGTATATTTCTTTTTTTTTTTAGTGAGTATATAAACTCATTGATTAAGTGGTTATCCAACGGTTCTTACTCATGGAATCTTTGGACTTAGGTGGAATTGCAGGGTTTGTTGAATCACTTTGGTTCTAGTATGAGTCTGAGGTTTCAATTGATTCATAGGGTTTTAACAAGAGAATTCCTATTAATAGAATAGAAAAAAGAATAAAGAAAAGAAGAGTAAGAACACATTTGTACAAAATTATACACAAAGAAAATCAAAAAATCAAAGAAATAGGTAAAGAGAAGATTCAGGAGGTCCCTAACGATCAACATAAAGATAAAGACGGACAAGCCGACTTGATTTTTTGGCATTATAGCCACAAAGAAAAGCTTTCGGATTTGGACCTCTTTCTATCAATCAGAGAAGATTGAATTAGAGGGTTCCTTAGTTTCAAACCTTCGATTCCATATCCGTTTCAACGAGTATAATATTTGGGTGATTTTGTTTGAGCTGTACGAGAGGAAATTCTCATATACAGTTCTCGGAGGGGGAGTTCCTTAGCTTTGGGTTACCTATCTCAATAAAGTCTATGATTGGTTCGAAGAACGTCTCGAGATTCAGGCGATTGCAGACGATATAACTAGTAAGTACGTTCCCCCTCATGTCAACATTTTTTATTGTCTGGGAGGAATTACACTTACTTGTTTTTTAGTACAAGTAGCTACCGGATTTGCTATGACCTTTTACTACCGACCTACTGTTACTGAGGCTTTTGCTTCTGTTCAATACATAATGACTGAAGCCAACTTTGGGTGGTTAATCCGATCAGTCCATCGATGGTCGGCAAGTATGATGGTTCTAATGATGATCTTGCACGTATTTCGTGTGTATCTTACTGGTGGTTTTAAAAAACCTCGCGAATTGACTTGGGTTACAGGTGTAGTTTTGGCTGTATTGACTGCATCCTTTGGTGTAACTGGTTATTCCTTACCTCGG